TCAAAGAGAGAACAATATCCATTTCAAAACATTTCTAACGGATTCCTTGGTTCGGACCGACGAAGTAATGGCACTCGATTATTATCAACCCGACTGCAATCTTTTTCTGTCGGTAAGGATTGCACCAGAGCACCTTCTACTTCTAATAGGCCATGAACTATAGATAGAGAAGAATCATTCTGAGCGAGTCCATAAGAAGCGACCCACTTTTTCATCGGTTCCGGGGGAAGACCAAAGATCTTGCGCGACCGGTCCGCCAGAAAAACTCAAAAGAGAAAGAAGTCTCGTTAATCTCCTCATGCTCGTTCCAAGTTCGAAGTACCGTTTGGCCAAAGAAAAACCCGCTTCCTGACACGATTGCCTCTTTATATAGATAGATATAGGATCTATGGGGTTATTACTTAGAAGTCTATTTTGTACAAGATCCCCTCCTATCTGATAGAAAAGGGTCCCATGATCCCGAGCCGGTCTTATCTTGGCTCGCAAACCCCAAGTTTGTCTATGAAGAGCTAATCTAATTGTATTAGTTTCTATAATGGATTTCTTATGTGGAATACTAACGGATAGGGCCCCGTTGCTAAGTGCTACAAGATCTAATGCACTGGAACTCGTGGTTATGGACCCGAATCCTTTAGTATTGAACATTGTCTTTTCCAAGTAAAAACCCCTAGTATATGAAAGAATGAAAAGGTGCTTTCGTTCTTGTGGAATAAGAAGCCCTCGTACCTTAATGAAAGGAAAATAGGAATTTTTCGTTAGGTATTTGACCAAATAGGATCGTCCAGTTCCTATAGAACCTATCACTAAAATACCCGATAGGGCTAAGCGGAACGAAAAGGGTTTTCCATGAGATGGTAAATGAAAACGATTAACCCCACACGAGGTTTGGGAATAAGTGATTGTCTGATAATGAGCAAGGAATATACGTCTTTCTGCTAAAGAGGATCTATTAAACTCATAATTCATTAGATCCTTGTTAGCAATGTCAAGTAGGTATCATAAGTAAATGGATCCCGGTTGTTCAATCCTTTGATAACCAAGGTCCTTCTTTGCTAAAGAGAAATGATCACTATGAGTCAGACTCAATAGAATTGGATCCATTCCAAATAGCGAGAATTAGGATTCTTGATCCCTCTCAATCTCTCTTTCAATTCGAGGATCCAGAGAGGTGTTTTCATAGTCATCTCCGAATATTTGCCATCTCCGAATATTTTGATTTCATTTTTCTATGATATGTCTTTCTATATGAAAATTGGTTATTTACGATGTACGATGATCCCTGTTAAGCATCCATGGCTGAATGGTTAAAGCGCCCAACTCATAATTGGTAAATTTGCGGGTTCAATTCCTGCTGGATGCACGCGAACGGGAACGTTCCATAAGTCTATTGGAACTGGCTCTCTATCCATGGAATCTCATCCATCATCCATACATAACGAATTGGTATGGTATATTCATACCATAACATAAGAACAATAAGAACTCGAATTCTTATCGATACTGGAACTCAGAGCATAGGAGGGAAAGTCGATTTATGGATGGAATCAAATACGCAGTATTTACAGAAAAAAGTCTTCGTTTATTGGGAAAGAATCAATATACTTTTAATGTCGAATCGGGATTCACTAAGACAGAAATAAAGCATTGGGTCGAGCTCTTCTTTGGTGTTAAGGTAGTAGCTGTGAATAGCCATCGACTACCCGGAAAGGGTAGAAGAATGGGACCTATTCTGGGACATACAATGCATTACAGACGTATGATCATTACCCTTCAACCGGGTTATTCTATTCCACTTCTAGATAGAGAAAAGAACTAAAGGAGAATACTTAATAATACGGCGAAACATTTATACAAAACACCTATCCCGAGCACACGCAAGGGAACCGTAGACAGGCAAGTGAAATCCAATCCACGAAATAAATTGATCCATGGACGGCACCGTTGTGGTAAAGGTCGTAATGCCAGAGGAATCATTACCGCAAGGCATAGAGGGGGAGGTCATAAGCGCCTATACCGTAAAATCGATTTTCGACGGAATCAAAAAGACATATCTGGTAGAATCGTAACCATAGAATACGACCCTAATCGAAATGCATACATTTGTCTCATACACTATGGGGATGGTGAGAAGAGATATATTTTACATCCCAGAGGGGCTATAATTGGAGATACTATTGTTTCTGGTACAAAAGTTCCTATATCAATGGGAAATGCCCTACCTTTGAGTGCGGTTTGAACTATTGATTTACGTAATTGGAAGTAACCAATTAGGTTTACGACGAAACCTAGAAATCGATCACTGATCCAATTTGACTACCTCTACGGGATAGACCTCAACAGAAAACTGTTGAGTAACGGCAGCAAGTGATTGAGTTCAGTAGTTCCTCATAGAAAATTATTGACTCTAGAGATATGGTAATATGGAGAAGACAAAATTGTTTGAAGCACGCACAGAACCGGAAGCGCCCCTTGTTTCAAAGAGAGGAGGACGGGTTATTCACATTTAATTTGATGGTCAGAGGCGAATTGAAAGCTAAGCAGTGGTAATTAAGACCCCCGGGTGAAAATAGGGATGTCTCCTACGTTACCCATAATATGTGGAAGTATCGACGTAATTTCATAGAGTCATTCGATCTGAATGCTACATGAAGAACATAAGCCAGATGACGGAACGCGGAGACCTAGGATGTAGAAGATCATAACATGAGCGATTCGGCAGATTTGGATTCCTTTTCTATATATCCACTCATGTGGTACTTCATCATACGATTCATATAAGATCAATCTGTCTAGAGATCGTCATATACATCTAGAAAGCCGTATGCTTTGGAAGAAGCTTGTACAGTTTGGGAAGGGGTTTTTTGAGAAAAAAGAAGAATCTACTTCAACCGATATGCCCTTAGGCACGGCCATACATAACATAGAAATCACACGTGGAAGGGGTGGGCAATTAGCTAGAGCAGCAGGTGCTGTAGCGAAACTGATTGCAAAAGAGGGTAAATTGGCCACTTTAAGATTACCATCTGGGGAGGTCCGTTTGGTATCCCAAAACTGCTTAGCAACAGTCGGACAAGTGGGTAATGTTGGGGTGAACCAAAAAAGTTTGGGTAGAGCCGGATCTAAGTGTTGGCTAGGTAAACGCCCCGTAGTAAGAGGGGTAGTTATGAACCCTGTGGACCACCCCCATGGCGGCGGTGAAGGGAAAGCCCCCATTGGTAGAAAAAAACCCACAACCCCTTGGGGTTATCCTGCGCTTGGAAGAAGAACTAGGAAAAGGAAAAAATATAGTGATAGTTTTATTCTTCGTCGCCGTAAGTAAATACGTAACTAGGAATATGGAAAATTGCATTGCAATAATGCGATGGGCGAACGACGGGAATTGAACCCGCGCATGGTGGATTCACAATCCACTGCCTTGATCCACTTGGCTACATCCGCCCCTTATCCAGCTAAAGGATTTTATCTTTTTTCCACTCATCATTATTCTATTTATTCTGACCTCCATACCTCGATCGAGATAGTGGACATAGGATGCCACTCTTTAAAATGAAAAAAGGAGTAATCAGCTGTGACACGAAAAAAAACGAATCCTTTTGTAGCTCGTCATTTATTGACAAAAATCGAAAAGGTCAATATGAAGGAGGAGAAAGAAACAATAGTAACGTGGTCCCGGGCATCTAGCATTCTACCCGCAATGGTTGGCCATACAATCGCGATTCATAATGGAAAGGAACATATACCTATTTACATAACAAATCCTATGGTAGGTCGCAAATTGGGGGAATTCGTGCCTACTCGGCATTTCACGAGTTATGAAAGTGCAAGAAAGGATACTAAATCTCGTCGTTAACTGAATTCAGAATAGAAAGATTCAGAATAAACAAAGAAATTCAAATAAAGTAAAGGTAGGCGGGGAATAACCTTATTTATGACAAGTTTCAAATTGGTAAAGTATATCCCTAGGATAAAGAAGAAGAAGAATGGGCTACGGAAACTCGCAAGAAAAGTTCCAACTGATCGTCTACTTAAGTTCGAACGGGTTTTCAAAGCACAAAAACGCATACATATGTCTGTTTTTAAAGCACAAAGAGTTCTTGATGAGATTCGCTGGCGTTACTACGAGGAAACCGTTATGATACTGAACCTCATGCCTTATCGAGCATCTTATCCCATCTTAAAGTTGGTTTATTCGGCAGCAGCAAATGCTACTCATTATAGGGATTTCGACAAAGCTAATTTATTCATAACAAAAGCCGAAGTGAGTAGGAGTACTATTATGAAAAAATTCAGACCTCAGGCTCGAGGACGTGGTTATCCTATAAAAAAAACCATGTGTCATATAACAATTGTACTAAATATAGTAAAGAAATCTAAATAACTTTTAGATCAACCTAAGATTTCGATTCCCAGTAAAAAAAAAATAGAATAGAAAAATATGGGACAAAAAATAAATCCACTCGGTTTCAGACTTGGTACAACCCAAAATCACCATTCCTTTTGGTTCGCACAACCAAAAAATTATTCTGAAGGTCTACAAGAAGATAAAAAAATACGGAATTGTATCAAGAACTATATACAAAAGAATAGGAAAAAAAGCTCGAATAGAAAAATAGAATCAGACTCAAGTTCCGAAGTAATTACACATATAGAAATTCAAAAAGAAATCGATACAATTCACGTTATAATCCATATTGGATTCCCCAATTTATTAAAGAAAAAAGGAGCAATCGAAGAATTAGAGAAAGATATCCAAAAGGAAGTGAATTCTGTAAACCAGAGACTTAATATTGCTATTGAAAAAGTTAAAGAACCTTATAGACAACCTAACATTCTTGCAGAATATATAGCTTTCCAATTAAAAAATAGAGTTTCATTCCGAAAGGCAATGAAAAAAGCCATTGAATTAACTAAAAAAGCAGATATAAAGGGAGTAAAAATCAAAATTGCAGGCCGTCTAGGAGGGAAAGAAATTGCACGTGCCGAATGCATCAAAAAGGGTAGACTTCCCCTCCAAACAATTCGCGCTAAAATTGATTATTGCTGCTATCCAATTCGAACTATCTATGGAGTATTAGGTGTAAAAATTTGGATATTCGTAGAAGAAGAATAACTAACCTTGTCTTCTCATTCTGGCCAGTGATAGAATAAAAAAGACAAGAGCCTTACCAAAAATCCCAGAAAAAAGAAGAAATCATACCTCTTTCTATAAGATTTAATGAAAATTGATAAATCTTTTAATATAATTGCTATGCTTAGTGTGTGACTCGTTAGTTTTTTCTTTAGGGTCAAAAATGGAAACTCAAAAAAAAAAAAAAAAATTGAGCGAACCCTACTAAAAATAGAAAAAACTTAGTAATTATAGAAAATTAACTAATAACCAACCTATTGCTTCGTATTGTCGAGATCCTAACAAAGAAACAGTCACTATGTGAATAAATACATCTATCATAAATGAGTAGATCTATCATATAGTTGTAGCAACTGCATTTTTATCTCTAAAAAAGAAACCGGATTCTAGGTTGTGAAACAAAACTAAAGGGATGTGGATAAAAGGAGGGATGATAGATAGAAGGAAGAAGAATAAGAAAGATATAAGATTCCAATGTGTATGGTCTATGAATTACATCATAAAAGGCAATGTGATAAAGCATCAATATAATAAAATAATAAAAATAAGAGAGAATTAAAAATCGTAATTTTGTGAAACAATAAATAAAAATTTTAAGCAATAATAAAGAGCAGCCCAGGTTAATAAAACTAAGAAAATTAACTCGGAAAGTTTGGAAGCTCCGTTGCAGGATTCAAACCTAACCATTAAAGGAGAAGCTGTGGGAACGACAAAACCTATGACTGCATAGGATTGATTTTTTTGAAAAGAATCCTAATACTTCATTGGGCGGGATGGCGGAACAAACCAAAAAAATTGCTTTATTTGATAAGGTTATAAATTAACAAATAAGACAAGAAAGAGTAAATATTCGCCCGCGAAACTTTATTGGATTAGAATACTTTACTATGATTCAATAAGGGTAAAAATAAGGATATTCCTTAGAAAAAAGAAAGAAAACATTATATCCAAATATAGAATTTGGATATATTCTAGATCTTCTTTCTTGACTATATATTTTTCTATTTTAAGAAATGCAAAATAAAAAAAAGGTATTCTATTATATATTGATGTGTATCTATCCATAATATTTTTGAATATTATGGAATTCGAGAAATTTGCACGCTTTCTCATTTCATTCGCGAGGAGCTGGATGAGAAGAAACTCTCATGTCCAGTTTTGCAGTAGAGATGGAACTAAAAAAGAACCATCGACTATAACCCCAAAAGAACTAGATTTCGTAAACAACATAGAGGAAGAATGAAGGGAAAATCCTGCCGAGGCAATCGTATTTGTTTTGGTAGATATGCTCTTCAAGTACTTGAACCCGCTTGGATTACAGCGAGACAGATAGAAGCAGGACGAAGAGCAATGACACGATATGCACGTCGTGGTGGAAAACTATGGGTACGTATATTTCCCGACAAACCGGTTACACTAAGACCCACAGAAACACGTATGGGCTCAGGAAAGGGATCCCCCGAATATTGGGTAGCTGTTGTTAAACCAGGTCGAATACTTTATGAAATGAGCGGAGTATCTGAAACTATAGCTAGAGCAGCTATCTCCATAGCTGCCAGTAAAATGCCCATACGAAGCCAATTTCTTAGATTAGAGATATAGACCCCCCAAAAAAAAGGAGTATTGAAGATAAAAAACCCCAGGTTTTCCTTCTGGAGAGACAATATATCTTTCATTCCTTTGCAGTGAAATAACAAATTGAAATCCAAATAATATGATTCAACCTCAGACCCTTTTAAATGTAGCGGATAACAGTGGAGCTCGAAAATTGATGTGTATTCGAGTCATAGGAGCTGCTGGTAATCAGCGATATGCTCGTATTGGTGATGTTATTGTTGCTGTAATCAAAGACGCAGTGCCCCAAATGCCTCTAGAAAGATCCGAAGTAATTCGAGCTGTAATTGTACGTACATGTAAAGAATTCAAATGTGAAGACGGTATAATAATACGCTATGATGACAATGCAGCAGTTATCATTGATCAAAAAGGAAATCCAAAAGGAACTAGAGTTTTTGGCGCGATTGCCGAGGAATTGAGAGAATTGAATTTTACTAAAATAGTTTCATTAGCTCCTGAAGTATTATAAATACTAGTAGATGAGATATAGATCAAAGAAAAAATTAGTAGATTGTGTTTTACGTATATGCTTTAAAATCCAAAAGAAAAAGGAAAACATGTTGATTATCTAAAAATTAGGAGGAACCTAGAATTAGAGTCTTATGGGCAAGGACACTATTGCTGATTTACTAACCTCTATAAGAAACGCAGACATGAGTAAAAAAGGAACTGTTCGAGTAGTATCTACAAATATTACCGAAAACATTGTTAAAATACTTCTACGAGAGGGTTTTATTGAAAGTGTTCGGAAACATCAAGAAAGTAACAGATATTTCTTGGTCTCAACTTTGCGACATCAAAAGAGAAGGACTAGAAAGGGAATATATAGAACTAGAACCTTTTTAAAGCGTATCAGCCGACCTGGCTTACGAATTTATGCTAACTATCAAGGAATTCCTAAGGTTTTGGGCGGAATGGGAATTGCTATTCTTTCTACTTCTCAAGGTATAATGACAGATCGAGAAGCTCGACTAAACAGAATTGGGGGAGAAGTCTTATGTTATATATGGTAATGGCTCCCCCTATAGTACCCGAATTCTATCTCGAACTTCCTATTTTTAAAATGCAAATAGAAAAATAGGAGAAAACAATATGACAGAAAAAAAAAATAGGAGAGAAAAAAAAAACCCGAGAGAAGCAAAAGTTACTTTCGAAGGTTTAGTTACGGAAGCCCTACCCAACGGAATGTTCCGAGTTCGCTTAGAGAATGACACCATCATCCTGGGCTATATTTCAGGAAAAATTCGGTCCAGTTCTATACGAATACTGATGGGGGATAGGGTCAAAATTGAAGTAAGTCGTTATGATTCAAGCAAGGGGCGTATAATTTATAGACTTCCCCATAAGGATTCGAAGCGTATCGAAGACTCGAAGGATACTGAAGATTTGAAGGATACCAAAGATTTAAAGGATTAGGTTTTTCTAGGATAATAAATTCCAAATTTCAAAATTGAAGTGAAGAGGCTTATTTTTTCCCAAAGAGTGGATTCATAGTTTAAGAAAGGAATACCTAAATATGAAAATAAGAGCTTCCGTTCGTAAAATTTGTACAAAATGTCGACTGATTCGTAGGCGTGGGCGAATTAGAGTCATTTGTTCCAATCCGAAGCATAAACAAAGACAGGGGTAATCTTTCGAAAAAGGAGCTTTCCTTTCTAAAAAGTAAAAAAAAGTACCCACAGAAATGTCCAAATTCCGAATCCAAAAATGAAAGTAAAGGATATATTTCACCCTGAAACGGATATCTTTGTATCTTTTTTTCTTTTTGTTATTTCTAACTCATATTTATGAGATAATAAAATATGACAAAAGCTATACCAAAAATAGGTTCACGTAAGAAAGTGCGTATTGGTTTGCGTAGGAATGCCCGTTTTAGTTTACGGAAAAGTGCACGTAGAATAACAAAAGGGGTTATTCATGTTCAAGCCAGTTTCAACAATACCATTATAACTGTTACAGACCCACAAGGTCGGGTGGTTTTCTGGTCCTCCGCAGGTACTTGTGGATTCAAAAGCTCAAGAAAAGCATCACCCTATGCCGGTCAAAGAACAGCAGTAGATGCTATTCGTACAGTGGGTTTGCAACGAGCAGAAGTTATGGTAAAAGGGGCTGGTAGTGGAAGAGATGCCGCATTACGAGCCATTGCTAAAAGTGGTGTACGGTTAAGTTGTATACGCGATGTAACACCTATGCCGCATAATGGATGTCGACCTCCTAAAAAAAGACGTCTGTAAAAGAATTAAACCGCTTTCAAGAGAAATAAACGATTCAATGATCAAATAAATACTAATCTATTATGGTTCGAGAGGAGGTAACAGGATCCACCCAAACACTACAGTGGAAGTGTGTTGAATCAAGAGTAGATAGTAAGCGTCTTTATTATGGTCGTTTCATTCTGTCCCCACTTAGAAAAGGTCAAGCGGATACTGTCGGTATTGCCTTGCGAAGAGCTTTACTTGGAGAAATAGAAGGAACATGTATCACACGCGCTAAATTTTGGAACGTGCCACACGAATATTCTACAATAGTAGGTATTGAGGAATCCATACAAGAAATTTTACTAAATTTGAAAGAAATTGTATTGAGAAGTAATCTCTATGGAGTTAGAGACGCATCAATTTGCGTCAAAGGTCCTAGATACATAACCGCTCAAGATATAATCTTACCACCTTCCGTAGAAATCGTTGATACGACACAACCTATAGCTACCTTGAGAGACCCCATTGATTTCTATATTGAGTTACAGATCAAGAGAGATCGCGGATATCATACGGAACTCAGAAAGAACTCTCAAGATGGAAGTTATCCTATAGATGCTGTATCCATGCCTGTTCGAAATGTGAATTATAGTATTTTTTCTTGTGGGAATGGGAATGAAAAACACGAGATACTTTTTCTCGAAATATGGACGAATGGAAGTTTAACCCCTAAAGAAGCGCTTTATGAAGCTTCTCGTAATTTGATTGATTTATTTCTTCCTTTTCTACACGCAGAGGAAGAAGGCGCTAGTTTCGAAGAAAATAAAACCAGGTTTACTCCACCTCTTTTAACCTTTCAAAAAAGATTCACTAATTTAAAGAAAAACAAAAAAGGAACTCCATTGAATTGTATTTTTATTGATCAATTAGAATTGCCTTCTAGAACGTATAATTGTCTCAAAAGGGCCAATATACATACACTATTGGACCTTTTGAGTAAGACTGAAGAAGATCTTATGAGAATTGACAGCTTTCGTATGGAAGATGGAAAACTTAT